TATTTAGGCAGAATGCCGTCGCCTATTGTCACTAAGAAACTGAAAGAAACCTCAGAAACGGAAGAAAGAAAAGAAGAAAACGATGTAGAAACAACTTACGAAGAAGACAAAGATAGCCCAGACTACGAAGATTTTTATCTTGATACTCATCAAGATAATTGGGAATTGGTAAAACTTAACTTAAAAAAAGAAGAGAAAAATGAAAAAAAAAAAGATTGATACATAAGATAAATACAAAAATAAATAAGAAGAGACTCGTCCGCCTCCCATATATTTAACCCCTTCCCCTATAAAGAAACTCGTAACGCCAACCCCGTTTGTAATTCCATCAATTATATGTCTATCAAAAAACTGAATTCGTTCAGCGAATCCTCTTATACTTACAGTAAAAATCTTAGTATAAAAAATATCTATGTAACCACGATTATATGACCAATTGTATATCACATTTTCTACTTGGTCCAAGAGAATTCTCTTGGAGCCCCCCTTTACAAAAAAATTGGCTAAGTCCAAATTTGGTAAAGATGAATAAACGGATCCATATAAAATAGATGCTATAAATAATCCAAAAAGAGCTATACTGACCGAAAAAACTGCATTTTTCAAAAAATCATACCAATCTGGGGAACCATTAAAATTTGGATGGAAAAAGCTTGTGGACGGAGTTAACCATTTCGATAATAGATCAAAATCTATTACTCCTTGATCAAAATGAATTCCGATTGATCCAACGAATAAAGTAAATAGTACTAATACAAGTAGAGGGAATAACATAGTATTGTCCGACTCATGAGGGTAGGCGTAAGTATATTTTTTTCTAAAGTGAGTACTAATGTATCGTACTCTATTTCTTCCATTATCATCAATTTGATATGTATCCTTTGAAAAAAAGGAGACCTTATTATTCACTGTTGATAAAAGTAAATTTCTATTGACCGCTTTTGGCACTTTTTTTCCCCATAAAGATATTGAATAGAAAGAACTATTTTTAGTGCTACTGTAATTTTGAAAATGAATGCGCAAATGTCCATCAAAGGTAAGTAAATAGATCCGAAACATATAAAATGCGGTTAATCCCGCTGTAAAGAAAGCTATTATTGCGAAAGTTGGTGAATACAACCAACTATCATGAAGAATTTCATCTTTGGACCAAAAACAAGCAAGAGGCGGAATACCACAAAGGGAGAGTGTACCTAATAAAAAGGTAATTCTTGTAATTGGAACATATTTTGTTAAACCGCCCATAAGAACCATATTTTGACTTTTATCTGGTGAATATCCAACAATGGGTTCCATTGAATGAATAATTGATCCGGATCCCAAAAACAATAAAGCTTTCGAATAGGCATGAGTGATCAAATGGAATAAAGCGGCTCGATAAGAACCTATACCCAGAGCTAACATAATATAACCCAATTGAGACATTGTCGAGTAAGCTAAACTTCTTTTAATGTCTCTTTGAGCAAGAGCCAAAGTAGCTCCTAATAGTACTGTTATTACGCCTATTGAAGAAATGATATTCATTATGGAAGGTATAACTATGAAAAGAGGAAGAAGCCGAGCTACAAGAAAAATTCCCGCTGCTACCATAGTAGCAGCATGTATAAGAGCAGAAATGGGAGTGGGTCCTTCCATAGCATCAGGTAACCATATGTGAAGGGGGAATTGTGCGGATTTAGCAACTGCACCAACGAATAAAAAAGAAGCACACAGAGTAGCAAATAAGGAATTTACTCCATTATTATGAACCAAGTTATTAATTATTTCGAACAAATCCCGAAATTCTAAACTACCTGTTATCCAATAAAGTCCTAAAATTCCTAATAATAAACCAAAATCCCCTATACGATTGGTTACAAAAGCTTTTTGGCAAGCACTTGCCGCACTCGGTCGTGTGAACCAAAAACCTATTAATAAATAGGAACACATTCCTACAAGTTCCCAAAAAATATAAATTTGTATAAAATTGGAACTAGTAACTAATCCTAACATAGAACTATTGAAAAAACTCATATAGGCAAAAAATCTCAAATATCCTTGATCATGAGACATATAATTGTCACTATAAATAAGAACTATGATTCCAACAGTAGTAATTAATATTGACATGATAGAAGTAAGTGGATCGATCAAGTGTCCGAACTCTAAAGAAAAATCATTATTGACGGTCCAAGACCATAAATATTGATAGATAAAATTTCCATTTATTTGTTGAATAGATAGATTGACCGAAAATGCCATAGCTATACTTAGCATCAAAACACTCGGAAAAGCCCACATACGGCGAATATTTTTTGTTGCTGTCCGAATAAGCAGAAGTCCAAATCCTATTAACATAGTAACTGGAAATGGAAGAAAGGGGATTATCCATGCATATTTATATGTATGTTCCATAAAAAAACAAATTTTCATTTTTTTTTTCTTATAATTTAATTGTTTCCGATTCATCAATTCTTATCGCTTTTGAAAGGAACAATAAAAAATCAACAAAAAAAGATATGAAAAACTCAATTATTTTTATTTTTCATTATTCTGACTTTTCTCAGATATTGGAAATATTCAAAAGTTCCAATTCAAATGATATGACTAAATAGCTAGATAAGAGTAATTACTTAGTTATTAACTTTAACTAAAGCTAAAGAATTCACTAAGGAAAGATAATGAAATAAAATGGGAAATATGAGATTTTGAATCATTCTACGACTATACTACCATCCTATTCTGACAATATGTAATCATATCATATACTATAGTATAGTAAGTAAAAACAATCATACCAAAACAGTAGAATATAAATCATAGTATGCCTCAATAAATCCACTCAAAAAAAAAGACTAGTTATTTTAGTGATTTTTTTGTAGTAATTACCTAACCCATTACGGAACTAATTGATTGGATTCCAATCCAATAAGAAAGTATCATAAATATTAGAATACTCTGTATTTCGTATAGAACTGAAAAAAAAAAACGAAAAATTGGAGTTCTCCTTCTTAGGTAATAGAATGTCTTGTTTAATATATTAACCACTAATTGTAGCTTAAGTTTGAATTTAAATTATAGACACAGTAATATGAGCTTATTCAATTCCAAACTAATAATCATAAAATTCCTTTTTGAATTTCCCCCTTTCTTCCATTTTTTTACCTAGTGTGTTAATATGTGACATTGTTATATATGTAACATGCATGTCATACATATATTTATATATAATTAATATATTTGTATTGTATGCTATGAACAAAGTATTATTTAGTTAAGTATAGAAAATGACTAAAAAGAACGATCTATTTTGAGCAATACATGTCTTTCACATACAACAATAAAAATGAGTAATTCTTTTTTTTTTGAATGGCAGTTCCAAAAAAACGTATTTCTATATCAAAAAAACGTATTCGTAGAAATATTTGGAAGAAAAAAGGGTATTTAGCTGCAATAAAAGCTTTTTCTTTAGCAAAGTCAGTTTCTACTGGAGATTCAAAAAGTTTTTTTGTGCGACAAACAAATAAGAAAATCTTGGAATAATCGGAATTTCCAATTTTGGAATATGAATAATTCCCCTTTAACTAAATGTATTGAACTCAATACAATATTAGTTAGAACTAACTGCTATGATATGATATGTAGAATAAGAATTTCTCTATCTAAGTATCATTATTTTTTTTTCATTCTATTTTATTTTTTATTATAATCTATTTATTAATTAGTAAGATGCTTTTTTCTTTCCTATTCATTTTTTTTTTTTACAACGGAAAAATCTTTTTTCATTCTATTTTTCCGTTGTAAAAAAAAAATTGTGATGGATGTTGAAACTATTTTATTTTTTATTATATGCCTAACTCAAGACCAAGTCAGTTTCATAAATATTATCATAATTTTTTTTAGAAATTATGTACACAACAAACAACAAAGAGTATTATATTAATTTTATATTATATATTGAAATTAATTAATACTTAATGATACTAAGAAAAGTATCAAAATCGTTAGAAAAATTACTTAAATTTAGTAATAGAATTGTGATACATATGAAATTCTATTTATTTTTTTTTGTTCTAAACGAACAAAAATATCTTTGACAATTTGTTTTTCATTTATCTGATTTGGTGGATTCAATTCAAAATAAATAAAAAATATAAAAAGAGGACAATTCACAATTCTTAGTTTCTGTTTCGACTGAAAACAAAATTGGTATTTCAAGTTACAAGTGTTCCGGGAGAACTTAATATACAGATAGTACGTAAAAGTTGATTGAACCTACAATGATACTAACCTAAGTAAAAATTATTGAAAATTCAAAGATGAATTTAAAAGAGCTCTTATTTATCAGTTCTAATATTTCCTAAACTATATTGAATCCTTGAATCTAGATCTAGACGATTCAACATGAATTGACTATTATTATTTCAAGTAAGCCGCTATGGTGAAATCGGTAGACACGCTGCTCTTAGGAAGCAGTGCTAGAGCATCTCGGTTCGAATCCGAGTGGCGGCATACTGTAAAAAAGATACAATGGATCCTATAATGTATTTAATTCCCAATTTCCATTCTGTAATGGGACCTTTTTTATGTATGATATTTGTGACTTTAGAACATATATTAACTCATCTCTCTTTTTCGATCATTTCAATTGTGATTACGATTCATTTGATGACCCTATTAGTACATGAAATCATAGGGTTGCGTGATTCGTCGGAAAAAGGAATGATAGTTACTTTTTTTTCTATAACAGGATTATTAGTTACTCGTTGGATTTCTTCGAGACATTTTCCATTAAGTAATTTATACGAGTCTTTAATCTTCCTTTCGTGGAGTTTTTCCATTATTCATCTAATTTCCAAGATATGGAATCGTAAAAATGATTTAAGCGCAATAACCGCCCCAAGTGCCATTTTTACCCAGGGTTTCACCACATCGGGTCTTTCAAGTGAAATGCATCAATCGTCAAGATTAGTACCTGCTCTACAATCTCAGTGGTTAATGATGCACGTAAGTATGATGTTATTGAGCTATGCAGCTCTTTTATGTGGGTCGTTATTATCAGTCGCTTTTCTAGTCATTACATTTCGTAAAAACATCGATATTTTTTGTCAAATAAAAATTTTCTTAATTAAGATTAAGTCATTTTTATTTGGCAAAATCGAATACTTGAACAAAAAAAAAAATGTTTTTAAACACACTTCTTTTGTTCCATTTCGAAATTATTACAAATATCAATTAACTCAGCGTTTAGATTATTGGAGTTATCGTGTCATTAGTTTAGGGTTTACCTTTTTAACCATAGGTATTCTTTCTGGAGCAGTATGGGCTAACGAGGCATGGGGATCTTATTGGAATTGGGACCCCAAAGAAACTTGGGCATTTATTACTTGGACCATATTCGCGATTTATTCACATACTAGAACAAATCAAGGTTTGCAAGGTACGAATTCGTCACTTGTAGCGTCTATAGGATTTCTTATAATTTGGATATGCTATTTTTGGATCAATCTATTAGGAATAGGTCTACATAGTTATGGTTCATTCACATTAATATCTAATTGAATAAATTCCATAAGGAATACATAAGACCGTCGTACCCTACGTAACGAAAAGTTTGCGCAGGTTTTTGAGAACCATTTGAATGATTCCTTGATTCAAATGGTTCTCAAAAACTCGGAACATATTTTATTAGAATTCTAATTCACTTTATTTTTTTGTGTTGTACAGTTCAAAAATCTTCAAATTCAAAATTTTAAGACTTTGTTTTCTATCTGATTAATGAAAACTATCTATGAAAATAATTAGATAGGATAGCTTGTACCTTGTCAACTGATAGCGAAAGAACAAAATCAGGATAAATGCCAATCCCTATTACGGGTAAAAAGATACAGATTGAAACAAATAGTTCTCTTGGTCCAGAATCCACAAAATTGGAGTTTGGAACATTGAATAGTTTGTATCCATAAAACATCTGACGTAACATAGATAATAAATAAATAGGAGTTAATATCATTCCAATTGCCATTACAAAGGTAATTAGTATTTTGGGCATTAAAAGATATTTTGGACTGGTAATTATTCCAAAAAATACTACTAATTCTGCAACAAAACCACTCATTCCTGGCAATGCAAGAGAAGCCATCGAGAAACTACTAAACATGGTAAATATTTTTGGCATTGGGATGGATATCCCTCCCATTTCGTCGAGATAAACAAGACGTATTCTATCACAACTCGTTCCTACCAAGAAAAAAAGTGCAGCACCAATAAATCCATGAGAGATTATTTGTAAAACGGCTCCGTTGAGTCCCATGTCGGTTATAGAACTAATTCCTATAATTATGAAACCCATGTGAGATACAGAAGAATAGGCTATTCTCTTTTTTAAATTGCGTTGACCAAGAGAGGTTGAAGCTGCATAGATTATTTGTATTGTCCCTATTATCACCAACCAGGGAGAAAATATAGAGTGGGCGTGAGGTAATAATTCCATATTGATCCGAATCAATCCATATGCCCCCATTTTTAATAAGATTCCCGCTAGAAGCATACATGTACTGTAATGTGCTTCCCCATGGGTATCTGGTAGCCATGTATGTAGGGGTATAATCGGCGATTTGACAGCATAAGCAATAAGGAAGCCCAGATAGAATATTATTTCTAATGTCACAGGATATGACTGATTAGCTAATCTTTCAAAATCCAATATGGGTTCATTGGAACCATATAAACCCATACCTAGAACTCCTATTAAGAGAAAAACGGAACCTCCCGCAGTGTACAAAATAAACTTTGTAGCTGAGTACAAACGTTTCTTTCCTCCCCACATGGATAAAAGTAAGTAAACAGGAATTAATTCTAACTCCCACATGAGAAAAAAAAGTAAAAGGTCTCGAGAGGAAAATAATCCTATTTGCCCACTGTACATTGCTAACATGAGGAAATAGAACAATCGCGAATTTCGAGTAACAGGCCAAGCTGCTAAAGTGGCTAAAGTAGTGATAAATCCTGTCAGTAAAATAGGTCCTATGGAAAGTCCATCGATTCCCAGTCTCCAGTGAAAATAAAAAATATTTATCCATTTTAAATCCTCTTCCAATTGAATTAATGGATCATCCAATTGGAAATGATAACAGAACACATAGGTTGTTAGAAGGAGTTCTAATAAGCATATAAATATAGTATACCACCGAAATACCTTATTCCCCTTATGAGGAAGAAAGAAAATTGAAGAACCCACGAATATCGGCAAAACTACAAGTAGTGTTAACCAAGGGAAATAACTCGTGATAAAGACAAGATGCATTTTGACCAAAAAACCCGTGCTCGGAATAATATATTTTCTCGAGTACGGGTTTTTGTCGGTAAAAAGGAATCAAATGATTCAAGTGGAGTTTTTTATAACGTGTCAATAAGATAGACCCATACTGCGAGTTGTTTCATGCCATAAATAAACGCGTACACTTAAAAAATCTGTTGGACAAGCGGATTCACATCTCTTACAACCTACACAGTCCTCGGTTCTTGGCGCGGAAGCAATTTGCTTAGCTTTACATCCGTCCCAAGGTATCATTTCCAATACATCTGTGGGGCAGGCTCGTACACATTGAGTACATCCTATACATGTATCATAAATTTTTACTGAATGTGACATTGGGTCTATAAATTCCAGTTTTGAACATAAAAATTTTCGATCTGGTAAAGTTAAATCAGGAGGAAATTAATTATATATTTATATTGTAGACACCAGACGAATCAATGGTTTATCAAAAAAATATAATATTAAAAATCAATATATTTCTAAATCTGTTCATGAGAAAGGACCAAGAAACTTTGATTTCCGTTTCAACAACCATGATTATACAAGTCACACATATGATTTCACATTGACATTGGCCAACAGATCATCAATATTTCAATAGTAATATAAAAGTATATTACTATACATATTACTATAAAAAAAAGAATAAAAAATGAAATAATTTATATCTATATTTTATTTATATTATTTTATTATATTATTTATGTCTTTATTTATATGATAGTTATGACTAATTATTCAACAAATTTGATTGATTGATACGAGTTGATTTTCTGTTACGATAAATCGACGAAACAATAGCTAGCCCAATAGCCGCTTCCGCAGCCGCAATGGCTATAACAAAGATTGAGAAAATGTCTCCTTTTAATTGGCGGCTATCAAATATATTAGAAAATGTTACGAGATTTATATTAACCGAATTTAGTATAAGCTCAAGACACATAAGTGCTCTAACCATGTTTCGACTTGTGATCAATCCATAGATACCGATAGAAAATAAGTAGACGCTCAAAAAAAGTATATGTTCAAACATCATTGGCTAACTCCTCATGAATCTCGATTCATTTCAATATGAACAACAATTCAACCGATTTTATTAACCAGAATCGAGTAATTACAGAAAAAAGAGGGTATCAGCAGTAGATTAAATGAAAAATTTTCCCTTTTCATTGGATTTCGAATTTCTAATAATTCTAAGTATTTCTTATTGACGAGCCATAGTAATTGCACCTATCAAAGAAACTAAAAGAATTATAGAAATAAGTTCAAATGGAAGATAAAAATCTGTTGATAAATGAATTCCAATTTGTTGAACGTTACTAATAAGGTCCTGTTCTATAATCTGATTTGATCTTGTAGTCCAAAGAATTCCGTACCATGACGTATCTAAGATAGTAGTAATTAGTGAAAAAAGAATACTTATACAAACCAGTGAAGTGACTCCATCTCCAACAGTCCAAAAATAGGAATCGTTCGAATATTCTGAACCATTCATGAACATAACAGCAAATAGGATTAAGACATTTATGGCTCCTACATAAATAAGGAGCTGTGCGGCAGCTACAAAATAGGAATTTGATAGAATATAGAATAAGGATATACAAAAAAGAACCAATCCCAACGAAAAGGAAGAATAAATTGGATTGGTAAATAACACTACTCCTAGACCTCCTAATATAAGAACTGATCCCAGAAATACTACAAGTATATCGTGTATTGATCCAGGTAAATCCATTATGTATAACAGATAAATAAGTCGAAATATTTCATGACCTTACTAAATAGTCCAGGAAAGAAAAGGGTGTTTCCTTTATTTTTTTTTTCTTGTATATGATGGGTTCTTATCTTAATTGAATTAAATCTTAATATGGATTAATGTAAATATAGATAAAGTTCTTGGCCAATCCTACCTTCCTTTTTATCTATTTTCTATTTTTCTCTAAAAGAAAAAAGAAAAGAATAGTTGGAATTTTCTATTTTAAAATCATCGCTAAACATATTCTCAGTTTAAAACAAAGAATGATTCTCAACAATCAATAGTTATTATTTGTAATTTCTGACCAACCAAAAAAGGGGGGGCTTGGATCCTTTATATCAAAAGGATATCTTAGTAATCAGTAACCGTTCTTGAATCAAGAGGGTTCTCCTTGTCTATTTTGATTTGAGTCGAATTTATAACTGTTTGAATTGTGTAATCTCCAATTACTGGCATTGGTAACCGACCCAAAGCAATTTGATTATAATTCAATTCGTGACGATCATAAGTAGAAAGTTCATATTCTTCAGTCATTGATAAACAGTTTGTTGGGCAATACTCGACACAGTTACCACAAAATATACAGGCCCCAAAATCAATACTATAATTAAACAATTGTTTCTTTTTAATATTTTTTTCAAATTTCCAATCAACAACGGGTAGATCTATGGGACATACACGAACACATACTTCACAAGCAATACATTTATCAAATTCAAAGTGGATTCGACCACGGAAACGCTCCGATGTGATCGATTTTTCATAAGGATATTGAATAGTTATAGGTAAACGATTTGTATGGGATAAGGTAATTATGAAACTTTGACCAATGTACCTTGCTGCCCGTATTGTTTGTTCACCATAATTTATGAACCCGGTCACCATAGGGAACATATTGTGGGTCTCCGTGAATAAATTGATGTTTCTTTCTCTTGTTTGAGATCAATTATGAATCTAGAATATCGTTATCTTATTTTATTATTTATAGTGAAACAAGTTGGGAAGAAGTTGTCAATAATAGATTACCCAGGGAAATAGGTAAAAGAAATTTCCATCCAAGATTTAATAACTGGTCCATTCTCATTCTAGGTAAAGTCCATCTTGCTGCGATCGGAATGAACAGAAACAAATAAGCTTTAGCTAATGTAATAAATATCCCAATTGTCGTTCCAAAGACTCCATCCATTTGATTTATTCCGAAAAGTTCAGGAATAGATATATACGGAATAGAGAAATTCCACCCACCTAAGTAAAGAACTGTTATAAATAATGAAGAAACTAATAAATTTAGGTAAGAAGCAAGGTAAAATAAAGCGTATTTGATACCTGAATATTCTGTTTGATAACCTGCTACTAATTCTTCCTCTGCTTCTGGTAAATCGAAGGGTAATCTTTCACATTCCGCTAGAGAAGAAATTAGAAAAACAACAAACCCGATAGGCTGACGCCACAGATTCCACCCCCAAAATCCATATTTTGACTGCGCCTCAACTATATCAATTGTACTTAAACTGTTAGATAATCATAGTCGATAATAACATCACTGCTCGTATCGCTATTTCAAAACCGTACATGAGACCTCAGCTTCATACAGCTCCTCTATGGCCACAAATAAATGTAAGGACTTACTCGATATTATCTCCATCCTTATTTGGATGGTAAATATACATCGGGAAGACAAAAATTAGACCAATGAAATTCCGTCTGCTCAAATATAAAAGGTGCTTCCGAATTGATCTTATCCATTACAATTTGAATTTTTCTTTGTTTGGTAATAACTTAATTTTTTAATAAAATACTCGTTATATCAATAAATATGTTCTATCAATAACTATAAAGAAAGAATTGGGTATTAATTCAAAATTCATGATAAGAGTTCTATATGTTATGTATAGATATGGATGGGGAAAATAATAAATAAATATCTTTTGTATTATTATTTATTCATTTTTCCCATTCTATTTTTGAATTCTATTTCTTTTGTTCCTGTTCTTCTTTCTCAGAGAGAGGGTACTCTGAAAAAAAAAATAAAGGATTAATTCGTTTTTGATAGTCATTTCTTTAATCAGTGAATAGGAGCATACTCTAGATCGGAATCGTGGGGAAGCACTGCTTGGTCATTTCTACCAACTAAAAGTCCCCATTATGATTCGTTTTATCCAAAATTTTATATAAAAATACTGTTTTTTGATACCTTATATTATCTCCATTACTAATCTTTTGTGTACCTTGGTGTTCCTAACTGTTCACTGATTTTTGATTGATCTTCGGTATGGTAATATATATATATAAGTAGTAGAACCCCCATACGTTGATCTTTTATACCCGCTTCAAGATATGAGAATTAGTCAAAGAATTTTAATCTTAATCTTGGGGTAAACAGTTTCTATACTGCTTATTTTTATATTCTTGTACATAGGGAATGAGATTTTCTCTTCTTACTGCAAATTTTTAAGCAGTTTGATTTTACTCATATAACTATCTAGTTTAACTCATCGACCCTAATGATGAATAAAAAATGAAAATATCCATTCAATATATTCAACCTCTTTACTTTATTTATAGAGAGAAGGGAAAAAAATAATGTTCCAACGAATCGCACGTAGAGATATTGATAATACACATAGAGTTAATGGTATTTCATAACTAATAGATTGAGCAGCAGCTCGTAGACCACCTAAAAAAGAATATTTATTGTTCGATCCATATCCTGACATAAGAAGTCCAATAGGAGCAATACTTGAAATGGAGATCCATAAAAAAACACCTATACTGAGATCGGCTAAAATAAGGCGATATCCAAAAGGAATTACTAAATAACTTAGTAGAACTGATATGACCGCTATAGACGGTCCCATGCTAAACAAACGAATATCTCCTCTAGATGGAAGTGGGTCCTCTTTAAAAAGTAATTTGGTCCCATCTGCTAGAGCTTGAAGAATCCCCAACGGACCGGCATATTCAGGTCCAATACGTTGTTGTATTGCTGCGGATATTTCTCTTTCTAACCACACAATTACTAGGACCCCTATTGTGATTCCTAATAGAAGGGTGAAAATGGGAACAAAGATCCCTATGAGTCCATAAACTTCTTTTAAGGATTCCCATCTAGAAAAAGAATTGATAACTTGTACTTCTACTTCTGTCGTATCAATTATCATTTCAACGATCAATTTCTCCCATAATGATATCTATACTACCTAGTATTGTCATGATATCGGCCAATTTCATTCTTTTAACTAATTGAGGGAGAATTTGCAAATTGATAAATCCCGGTGGGCGAATTTTCCATCTCCAGGGGAAAACACTACTATCTCCTATCAAATAAATTCCTAATTCTCCTTTTGGGGCTTCCACTCTCACATAAAGTTCTTGTTTCGATAATTCAAAATTGGGTGAAAGTTTTTTAGTAATAAATCTATATTCAAAATTAGTCCATTCGGAATTTTTTGCTCTATCAAAGCGCCGGACTTCTAAATTTTCATAGGGCCCCCCAGGAATTCCTTCTAGAGCCTGTTGAATAATTTTTATAGATTCCTTCATTTCATCGATTCGGACTAAATAACGAGCTAGTGAATCTCCTTCTTTTTGCCATTGGACTTCCCAATCGAATTTATTGTAACACTCATAATTATCAACTTTACGAAGATCCCACTGTATTCCAGAAGCACGTAACATCGGCCCTGATAAACCCCAATTTATTGCTTCTTCTCCACCAATAATGCCCACTCCTTCAACTCGTTCCAAAAAAACGGGATTCCGTGTAATAAGTTTTTGATATTCAGCAATTCCTGTTAAAGAATAATCACAGAAATCCAAACATTTATCTATCCAGCCATAAGGCAGATCAGCAGCAACCCCCCCAATACGGAAATAATTATGCATCATTCGCATACCCGTAGCAGCTTCGAATAGATCATATAACAATTCCCTTTCTCTGAAAATATAGAAAAAGGGAGTCTGTGCGCCGATATCCGCCATAAAGGGCCCAAGCCATAATAAATGAGAAGCTATACGACTCAATTCCAGCATAATGACTCTAATGTAACTGGCTCTTTTAGGTACTTGAACACTTTCCAATCGTTCTGGTGCATTTACTGTTATTGCTTCTGTGAACATAGTAGCTAAATAATCCCACCGTGTTACATAAGGCAAATATTGTATAATCGTTCGATTTTCTGCTATTTTTTCCATCCCTCTGTGTAAATAACCCAATATGGGTTCACAATCAATAACATCTTCACCATCAAGAGTAACGATCAGTCGAAGAACACCATGCATTGATGGGTGATGAGGACCCATATTAACTATCATGAGATCTTTTCTTGTAACCGGTACAGTCATATCTTTTCTTCCTTAATTCATTATTCCATGAATTTATCAAACAAAGTTCATCAAAATGAAAAATTTAACAACTACAAATAACTAAAGAAAAAAATGCAAACCAACCTTAAAATTAACGAGTTTTTGACTCCCGAATACCTAATTGACCAATTAATTTCTTATAACGTACTCTATTTTTATTTGACAAATAATCCAGTAGCCGTTGACGTTTTCCCAGAATTTTCCGTAGGCCCCTTTGTGATAAAAAATCTCTTTTATGTAATTCCAAATGTGAAGTGAGTCTCCGTATCTTATCCGTAAAACTGAATACTTGAAATTCAACAGATCCGCAGTTTTTTTCTTTTTCTTGTCGAATAGCTAAGATGAATGAATTTTTGATCTTGATCATAAAAAACCAATTTTTCTATTTTTTTTCGTGGATTTTAACGATCAGGTATAATAATAATTATTATTATACCTGATCGTTTCGGTTATTTGAATCTAGTACAAAACAATTTTGATTTCCTGATATACACTACTTTAAATTTATATTAATTTAATTTGAAAATTTATATTAATTTAATTTTATCCAAATCAAATTAGAAATTTGATTTGGATAGAAAGGGATGTTACATTTATCAGAATGTACATGGTATATGCGTATATCTTTATTCACCGAATATGGCATCCTATAGATATATAGGAAATATACTATTAACTAATTTTGAATCGTGGATACATATGTATTCTTGACATACTGAAATGACTACCGTTATTGGTATCAAACCAATAACGATTCATACAAGCTAGATCTTCTAATCGATAATTGGGCCAAAGAAACGATTTTAATTTAATGAATTTATTTGCATCTGTATTAAGATTAAGATGCTTTTCCCCGTTTAAAAATTGTCCCCGGGTTTTTCTGTTGTTTTGATTGCAAAATAGTGGATTTCGATTCACAACATTCCAATTCCGGAAATTGAAACAAATTAAAATTCTAAATTCTCTACGACGTCTGGGAGATAGAATATTTTCGGGAACAAGGAAATCAAAATGATTTCTGCTTCTATTCACAAGCATATTGCTGTGTTGTGCAGTGGATCCATCAAAATTCTTTTTTTCAACATATCCACTTTTTATTATGCATTTTCCATTAGTTTGGCACTTATTCTTATCAACCAATGAAATACCTATGGTTTGATATATAATGGATTTTCCATCCTTTTTCATAGATAAACGAATGGGTTCGATAATAAATATTCCTCTTTTTATCAATTCTGTAAGAGTTAGGTTTTTCTGAATCAACATTACATCCAGATGCATCTCTCCTCTTTGAATTGAGGATATAGCAATTTCTCCCCTTGGGTCTATCAGTCTAAGCAGGAGACAATATACCTTGATATTATTGATCATTCTTTGATTCAAGGAATCATCCCATCTTAATTGAAAAAGAAAATATTTTTTCAGGAAGAAATCCAGTTCCGCTTCTTTCTTGCTCTTGAATTGTTTTTTCTTTCTGCCTTTTTTAATATCTGCTCCCGTGTAATCTTCTTCAAGATTTTTCTTTTTGTTTTGTTTTCGTAGATCTGATACAAAATCTCCTTGACCTTGTTGTTTGTTTTTTTTTTTGTTGGAATTTTCTAATTCAAGATATTCTTTTTGATTAGCGGATATAGAAATATTTTCTTTTTTATTTACGTGGATCTTTTCATTTTGACTAATATTTTTTTCATAGAAATGAAAATGAAAAATAAGTAATTTGATTGGTATGATCCACGGGTTAATTTTATACATATCAAAAAGTAGTACAAATTCTGGGAAAAACCAAGGTTCTAAATTTGATTTTGATATGGTATGATATAACCTTTCTTGATTCATTCCTATCCAATCAAAAAAAAGATTTTTTTGATTGGATAGGTTGATTTTGTGATGAATCGTAAAAGAAAAAGGACCCTTTTTTTCAACTTTTTGAGAATTTTTAGTTTCAGTTTTAGCGTTTTTATGAATCTTGGTGCCGATATGCGTATTGGCCCAGGTCTCAATATCGATATTATTTCTAAGACAAGAATGAAGAATTCTACAATCAAAAAATTTTCTATCCATATTTTTGTCCATATCAATAATAGATCCTTTTTCTAGATAATCACTAATAGATATACTTATGAATTTATAAAATGATTCGGATTTCAGTGTATTTGTATTGAAATTATATGGAATTTTTTTGTCCTCTACTTGTAATGTTGATCCAGAAATATACGAGTCCTTACTATTCACATAATTTATATGTTTATATGACAAAAGATTATATCCGTAATGTTTTTTCACTTTTTCTTTTTGACTTATTGATGAGTTCACTGCATAGTAATTTTTTTTCGTGTAATGAATTAATTGGTCTTTTTCTTTTTTATATAAATCTAATTTCATTGAGTCTTTCTTTTGAATCATACGACATTGATTGACTCTATTTCGCCATTTTTTTGGTACTAAGTGATCCCACTTGGTCTGAGATAAATTGTATTGATAATGACCCTTTAACCAATTTTTCCATTTATTCATTCCAGACTTATGAATTTTTTTTTGCCTTGGTTTGGAATCAAATATTCCTCGTGTCGTACAATAATTCTTGATTATATCCCTAAGAAAAGGATAGGTGTGATGATATTGAAGTATAGATTTCAAATGATACTTGTTAAGTAATTGATTTTGTGATAATTTGTAAAATACATAGGTTTGAGACAAAGAAGATAAGTCACAATTATTATTCCTAATATTTTTATTACTAATATTAGTATTAGAAAAATTAGAAAACAGATTTTTTATAGTCGAAATAAAGTTCATTGTATTTTTATTTGTTTTCTCAATTCCTTCTTGATTTGTTTCAGCGTTGGAAATGGATTTGTTAATAATTTTTTTTGTTGATTCAAAGAAAAGTTGTGCATTGACCCTTGGAATCTTAATGATACATAGTAATATATCCATGCATTTTTTTTCAACGAAGGATTTCATAAAATAATGTGATTTACGTATTACTCGGATATTTTTTCTTTTGAATATTTGCAAAATATTCTTCTTTGATTCCGATCTTTTATCATCACAAGCTCGAACTGTTTTTTTCTTGTCTTTTGTGATTCCTTCTATTTGAGTCCTAATTGTTATTGTCTTATTAGCAAGATCTTTCATTTTTTTTTCTATGAGTGAATAATTTTCATTTACACAATTCGCAGATTGCATTCGAATGGTCGATTCTCGGATAATCTTATTATTTATATTGGAATCTTTTTCGTTTTCATTCGATTCATATACTTTTACCGTTCTCAATTTCAATAAGAAAATGGGATTTACTTTTTCAAGTTCTTTCATTATTAGGTTTATAACTAGAACTATTCTTGTTTTTTCTTTTGAAACTTTTAGAAAATCTTTTCTTCTTTCTTTGAAAACCCTTATAACTTGAAAAAATTGCCTTTTTGCTTTTATCGTTTTTTTTTCGAGTTGGTTAAAAATGGGTTCAAAAAAACAAGGTCGTTTTCGGGGAGACCCGAAAGGTAGTTCTGCTTCCCTTCCCCAGACTGTTAAAAAACAAAAATTGTCTTTTTTCTCCTTTTTCCTTAGTTTCTGATCTCTATCTCTATGATGAGATCGTACTTTAGATCTTCGCCACGGTTTCAGACAGAAAGGAAATAGAATCTTTATCTGAATACCGTCTGTTAACCAATTTTGGGGAAATTCTGTTTCTGATAATTGAACGCCATTATAGGTACATTTAACATGCATTTCTTTATTCCATTCCTTCAAATCCTCGTACCATTCGGGGAATTGCAATAATAACATACGACCAATATTTTTAGCTATTATTAATAAGGGTAATATAACGTATTTTCTAAGAAAAGATTGGGTTACTAACATTAAACCTCTTATTGCTTGAGTAAATATAAAGGTATCCCAAGCTTCTGATATTGCTATTCGTTCATTTTCTTCTTCTTTCTCTTCGTTTGTTTGCTCTTTTTCTTTTGTCTCTTCCTCCTCAAAATAAGAAATTTGCAATTCTGGGTTTTCCCCTACCCAATTCCTAAAAATGTGATTAATCATTTCAGAGATATCAAAAAACGAAAAAAAAAAGGTTTTGTCTATGCGATCAAGAAAAAGCGGAGAATGCACATTTGCTTGAAACATTTCCCCAATAACTGTTTTACGTCTTTGAGCACGCATGGATCCTTTGATTATACCCCGGTGAAAATCCGATTGTTGTGAGTAACGTATCAAAGCCACTTCTTCTTCTTCATCATTAGTGCTATTATTACTAGTATTATTATTACTAGTAGTATTATTATTACGAGTACTGGAATTAGTACTCTGACCGTTATCAGTATAAATTACTACGCGTTTGCCTTTTCTTGAACGAATTTCGGGATCTTCCGTCGATTCTTCTTCATTTTCTTCTTCCTCTTCTTCTAAATCGTCTGTCAATTTGTATGACCAACGAGAAACCCTTTTACTGATTTCTTCCATTCCAATAGATTTCTTTCTAATTGTTGTTAGATCGTTTGGATCAGTTGAAATTACATCGAATATAGATTTCAAAGATTTTGTTTGACTTTCTGAATCAATTCGTCGCGCGTGTTCAAAAGATAATTCATCTATTGAGGTTAAGGAATTCCCAATTGAATTCAATAAAAATTTTTCGCTAAAGCCAAACGTATTCTTTTGATGTTCTAATTCTCGAAAATCATTATAAAAGAGACTATGAATCTTATTTATCCAAACCATTTCTACGGAATCCTTTTTGGAAGTTATTAAATCGTTCATGATTGCACGTGAATCAAATTTTTTTATTCTTCCTCGATAAGGTCCATTCAAAAAAGGATCATACCTTTTTGACAAGTATTCTTGTTCATTCTCATCATTACATAATCTGGTCCTTTTTTCTAGCATATCTAAAGCAAGAGATCCCTTCTCTTTTTCTAGAATTTTTATTCTACTTATCAATTCATTGTTCAAGTTGTATTTTTTTTGTTCATTGGTATGAACCCAATAATTATACAAGTCTTCGTGGGATAGTTTTTCTGTCGTGTACAAAGAAATTTTTCGTTCTATCATTTCTGAAAAAGTTGATAAACTTGGTGGATATGTAAAAGATATTATTTGTTTTCCATTACTTGGGCATATAGAAAAAAAATATTGTGACATTTCATTCCGTATAGCATTTTCAAATCGATCATTTTTTATATATCGATACGGTCGATTCCATCGTTTATAATCGAAAAGAAAAGTTATAATAGGTTTTTCAAACCAAAAAGAATTTTTTTCATTTTTCTCTTCTTTTTTTAAGTTAAGTTTTACCAATTCCCAATTATCTTGATGAGTATCAAGATAAAAATCTTCGTAGTCTGGGCTATCTTTGTCTTCTTCGTAAGTTGTTTCTACATCGTTTTCTTCTTTTCTTTCTTCCGTTTCTGAGGTTTCTTTCAGTTTCTTAGTGACAATAGGCGACGGCATTCTGCCTAAATAGTAGACACAGGTGATAAATAAGAGAATACTAAAGATTCGAGCCATAGAATTTCTCAATTCTGACACAAGGTACTTATTATTAGATCGAATCGAATAATTTTGCCGTATCCAGAATAATACCAAGCCAACCCATTTCATGAATAAAATGTGACCAATTAACCAACCAACAAAATTACTTGTTACAAATAACATCTTGTTGTTGCATCGAAACATATAAATGTTGACTAATCTGGCTAACGTTGAACTTGGTAAAATGAAATGGTTGAATAATTGAAAAATTAGATTATTCAGGAATACACATTGAATGCTGAGATTACGCATTGAATTTCTGGTAGTAGATCCATAATAAAAAAAGTTTTTGTGATTGTTCCAGAAGAAATGAAACAAAAGATACGGTAGAACTAGGACAGTTATTGTATGAGGTCTACCCAATGCTAGATGCAGAGGCGCATAATAGATCGATATGAACATCATGAGCTGCCCCGTAATAAAACCAGTTGTTGCTGATACCTCCTTCTCGGTTCCTTCTTCCATAACCCGAGCTCGGAGAAGGAAGATATAAGAGGGCCCTATGGAGAATGTGGTCAGAAATCCATAATAGAGTCCGACCACAACGACCGAATTTATTATCTTCATGCATAAGGATAATAGATTACCTAGTAGAAAAGATTTCAAAATCATCACAAACCTCCCTTTTTTCTTTTCTATTTCAATTTCTCGATTATTATATGATGATTTGTTAACTTTCCATATATAGAAAGAGATAGACTATAAATGACATCTCTTATGTCAATGACACCAAAGGGATATTAAATGAATGGAATTGGGATATAGATGGAATATAATGAAATAGAGCCACTTTGAGGTTCCCTATGAAATGAGGCATGGAACGGAGCCACTACGAAGAAGTTCCGGGAGTTACGAAGGAAGCTTCGGACTCATGGGTTGAGAACGGGAGTTGAACTCTATGAGGTCGAATCTCCCGTTGTTCCTCAGTAGCTCAGTGGTAGAGCGGTCGGCTGTTAACTGATTGGTCGTAGGTTCGAATCCTACTTGGGGAGATTTGATTGATTCTTAATTTCATTAAAGAATGAAGAATTGAATTAAAGGGCTCGC